ATAAATTGCAATGATTGAAGTTTTTCTATTTGGAATCGTGTTAGGTCTAATTCCTGTTACTTTGGCTGGATTATTCGTAACTGCATATTTACAATATAGGCGTGGTGATCAATCGGACCTTTGATTAATTACTATCGCTTTTTTTGATTGACCTCCTACTTTCTTTAATACAAAGGAGGTCAAATTCAGATTGTGGTTCAAGTTAGTGAAGCTCTTTCAGTATAATTTGATCTAAGAAAAAAAAATAAGGATGAAATCACGCTCTGTAGGATTTGAACCTACGACATCGGGTTTTGGAGACCCGCGTTCTACCGAACTGAACTAAGAGCGCTTTCTTATCAGAAAAGAGAAGACTGTAAAGACACTTTTTTAACCCCAGTTTAATTATATATATTATATATATATATATATTATTGGATATTGGAATCGATCTTAATTAATCCCTCGTTACTGCTCAACGAAGAAGTAATAGGTAGGGATGACAGGATTTGAACCTGTGACATTTTGTACCCAAAACAAACGCGCTACCAAGCTGCGCTACATCCCTCCAATTGGTCTACAGTGTCATTGTATAGAATTCCTGTTTTGTTTTCCACATCGTTAGTTCCTCCATTGATATATACAATTTATATGGGCATTTCGTCTTTTTGGTCCCATTTAACATATAATAATAGTAAAAGAAAAGTCTTATATACGTATGAAATACGGAACGGAACCTGTCGTAAAAATAAATGAGTAGTTTTCGGGAATGCTCGGGAAGAGAGGAACGTTTTTTTATGTTTTAAGAAAAATTTTTATTTACTGGATAGTTGTACATTTCAATTTGAATTAGGGATTCCGTGTACAAGGTTCTTAACTGCATATGCATCTGATCATTTATGTATTACCATTTTAGATTACAATAAAAGAAGGAAGGAGATTTTTCAATGCGAGATCTAAAAACATATCTTTCCGTGGCACCGGTATTAAGTACTCTATGGTTCGGGTCTTTAGCAGGTCTATTGATAGAGATTAATCGTTTTTTCCCAGATGCATTGACATTCCCCTTTTTTTGATTCTAGTTATTGATACGGTACCAAATAACGTAGATTCGAGATACAATTAAATATTTGTGACTAATCCTTTGCCCCTTTTTTCTCTTTTTTCCCTTTTAGAATAAAGAATAAGAGGGAGGAAAGAGAAAAAAAGAAAAGGTGTATTCAACAGCTTCGAGACTTGGGTTCAAGTTTGAATTAAATAAATTATTCAATTCAAAAATTAACTAGGGATGGAGGTAGAATAAACAGGGTGGGGCCTATATCTAGGACAAGACTCTTATACAAGGTACTTAAATGTAAATGAAATACTGTGATTTGAATTTGAAATAAAGTTTAGAAATTTTTTTAGTATATTGATTGCAGCGAAAGTTTTCATAATTGGATTTCAAGTTAATAACTTCTATTTATCCTTCCTTCCTTCTTCTTCGTTTCGGATCGAAAATAGAAGAGTTGAGTAAATAAAAAATCCAAAGGGGGTTCATGGCCAAGGGAAAAGATGTCCGAATAACGGTTATTTTGGAATGTACCGGTTGTGTTCGAAACGGTGTTAATAAGGTATCAACGGGTATTTCCAGATATATTACTGAAAAGAATCGTCACAACACGCCTAATCGATTGGAATTGAGAAAATTCTGTCCATTTTGTTACAAACATATGATTCATGGGGAGATAAAGAAATAGATCGAATCGAGCACTTGTATGTAACCCTTCCAAGGAAGGGTAAAAATGACATTTCTATATAGAACATAGTTAAATATTATATATATAACATAATTAAATATAAACAAACCAAATCCTATTTCTTCTAATTCATTTTAGATCCGACCGAAATAGGATTTTCGGGATAAGGAATAAACTAAACAAACCATGGATAAATCCAAGCGGCCTTTTCTTAAATCCAAGCGATCTTTTCGTAGGCGTTTGCCCCCGATTCAATCGGGGGATCGAATTGATTATAGAAACATGAGTTTAATTAGTCGATTTATTAGCGAACAAGGAAAAATATTATCTAGACGGGTGAATAGATTGACCTTGAAACAACAACGATTAATTACTATTGCTATAAAACAAGCTCGTATTTTATCTTTGTTACCCTTTCTTAATAATGAGAAACAGTTTGAAAGAACCGAGTCGACCACCAGAACTGCGGGTCTTCGAGCCAGAAATAAATAGGCTTACTCTTTCTTCACTTGACTAAAAAAAAGTAAAATCCGAACTCAAACGCAGATTGATGTTTTGTTCGAAAAATATGAAAAATATGGATTGAATTATCGTGTCGTAAGAAAAAAAAAGAATCGGGCAAGAATAAAGATTTTTTTTGAGTGTGTTCATTCAGTTTTACTATTTTTTTCTCATATTTATTTTTACTTTACCCTCCCGGAGTTCATTCTCCGGGGAACTCCGTTTAAATTATTCCGGTGGATTCTTTCCAATCTACTTCTTTTATGATCTCATTGGAAATCATATAAAGACAATTTTTATTTGATATAGCTATTTGTGCAAGTATTTTACGATTAAGAAGCACCTGTTTCTTATATAGGTCGTGTATTAATCTACTATAACTATAGGATACCCCTATTTCACGAATTACTGCGTTTATTCGAGTGATCCACAAACGGCGAAAATTTATCTTTTGCTTATCCCTATCCCGATGCGACGAAACCAAAGCTCTTATTTTCTGTTGAGTAATTGTTCGAGTAAGTCTTGAATGAGCCCCTCGAAAGCTTGATGCAAATAAACGAATTTTTGTTCTACGTCTCCGAGCTATATTTCCCCGTCTAATTCTGGTCATTGAATAAATGAAACTTTGACGAATAACTAATAGATTTCCTTTCTTTCAGTTATTCTTTTTCCCTTTCCTAGTCTATTAATAACAAAGCTTTTTTCCAATGTATAAACTAAAAATTCCAATGACTTTGGCTACTATAACCTTCCCGACCGCTATTTTTATTTTTTCTAGACATTTCACTTCGAAATAAGAAATTTAATTTTACTAGGTATCAAAATATAATAAATAAAAAATATAAATGGATAAAGAAATAGTGGCTTCCTTCGTTTATATGGTTACTTCTTAAACGGTGAGGTTTTCTCTATACACCGGAGCCTTTACTTCATTTAATCAATGTTATTGGTAACTTGTATAGTTCACATTCTTTGGCTCTACCCATGAATTATCCAGTAATAGGTCTTTCACGATTAGATCTACTTACACAGTAACGGTATTTAATTATGAAAGTTGGCTGGGTAGCTAACCCTGTTAGTCCGTTCTTGCAAGAGGGGCCTAAGTTTTATGTTTTTATTTTTAAGTAGGATTTTCTCCGCTTAATGGATAACCATTTGCTACCAATGGAGAATTGCTTCTCATCTTAAATTGAGGTGATTGGATTTGGACCAATGGAAACCATAAATTTCATACACAATAGAATGGATAGATTCTTTTTTTTATACTGTTTTTATACTGAATTGAACGGACTTCTTTTTCTATTCTATCCTATTCCCCGGTACTGATCATTGATACTAAAAAAGGTTTTCTTTCTTTTATCCCAGCTCATGATCTGAACGAGTCGCACATACACCCTAGTACATGTTCCTCGACGCTGAGGGCATCCCCGAAGCGCGGGGGATTTTGTGACATTTCTGATTGGCTGTCTTGTATTTCTAATAAGTTGTTTAATAGTTGGCATGTTGAATCATATCATATAAATAATGGGCTGGTTTAGATCGATCCTAACCTGATGATTTTTAATTACTTCTATTTAATTTTCTAGTAAATTCAGCAAAAATATAAAATAGGAAATCGAGAATTTGCGCGAAAAAAATCCGGGCTTTTCACTCAACCACCGCTACAACATCAACAATTCCATAAGCTTGGGCTTCTGTTGCTGACATAAAAACATCTCTTTCCATGTCTTCCGAGACAACCCATAAGGGTTTGTCCGTTCTTTGTACATAAACCCTTGTGAGGGTTTCACGCAGTTTTAGCAACTCTTCCGCTTCCAGGATAAATTCTCCCGTTTGTGCCTCATAAAAAGAACTAGCAGGTTGATGAATCATTACCCTGATGGTATAACAAAAGAGGGGTTCCTCTATTTTGCATGATGAATAGAAAAGAAAGATAAAGAATAAAAATAAAAAAAGACAGAATTGAACAACCACAACCGTACGGGCATCTTTTATGCATTGCATACGGCTCTATAATAAAATTGACCTTTACCTTCCATCAAAGAAAAAAATAGGATCTATCAGACCCAGATCGGTAAATGATCAAATTACCACCCTTCCTTTCGTAGGAGTTCAAAAATACTATGATGGTTCCGTTGCTTTATATATATTTATTATTAAGATTATTTGGTTTGTCTGTGTTTCAGCAATCCCAAAGTTGCTTTTTGTAAAATTAAGGAAAAAAATAATCTTTTTTTTTTTATTTTCGAACTCTTTCAGAATACAACTAAGCCCCCGGTGTGAAAATAAAAAAGTTTGTGACGCTGAACTGGAATCTCCAATATAAAAAACAGGAAATACCTTTTATCTCATACTACTCTCTCGATACATAATCAAATGTTTTGAAAAAACAATAAAAATTTTTTTATTTTGATATCGAATTCAAAGTGCCATGCTATTATTACTTAATATTCATATGGCGAAGGCATAGTCTTATTTTTTTCTCTCAAATAAAAACCTCATTGGCGCCGAGCGTGAGGGAATGCTAGACGTTTGGTAATTTCTCCTCCGGCCAAGATAAAAGATCCCATTGAAGCGGCTAATCCCATGCATATTGTCTGTACATCTGGTCGCACAAATTGCATTGTATCATAAATAGCCACTCCAGGGATAACCCATCCGCCGGGAGAGTTTATAAACAAATAGAGATCTTTGGTATCATTCTCTATACTGAGATATACCATAAGACCAATAAGTTGGTTCGAGATCTCGCTATCAACCTCTTGTCCTAAAAAAAGTAAT